TCCATACTAGAAAAAATCGCAGGAAATCCTTTGATAAGGCGGATTCCTATTTCTCAATGATATTCCACAATCAAGACAATTGGCTGAATCCCGTGAAAACATTTCATCGAAGTTCATTGATATCTTCTTTTTATAAAGCAAATCGACTTCGATTCTTGAATAATCCACATCACTTCTGCTTCTATTCTACCACAAGATTCCCCTTTTCTGTGGAAAAGGCCCATATCCATAATTCTGATTTTACGTATGGACAATTCCTCAATATCTTGTTCATTCGCAACAAAATATTTTCTTTGCGCGTCGAACATGCTTTTGGGGGGAGAGATACTATTTCACCAATCGAGTCACAGGTATCTAACCTATTCATACCTAACGATTTTCCACAAAGTGGTGACGAAACGGATAACTTGTATAAATCTTTCCATTTTCCAAGTCGATACGATCCCTTCGTCCGTAGAACTAGTTACTCAATCGCAGACATTTCTGGAACACCTCTAACAGAGGGACAAAGAGTCCATTTTGAAAGAACTTATTGTCAACCTCTTTCCGATATGAATCTATCTGATTCAGAAGAGAAGAACTTGCATCAGTATCTCCATTCAAACACGGGTTTGATTCCCACTCCATGTTCTGAGAAAGATTTACCATCCAAAAAGAGGAAAAAACGGAGTCTTTGTCTAAAGAAATGCGTTGAGAAAGGGCAGATGTATAGAACCTTTCAACGAAGGACTCTTTCAACTCTCTCAAAATGGAATCTATTCCAAACATATATGCCATGGTTCTCGACAGGGTACAAATATCTAAATTGGATATTTATAGATACTTTTTCAGACCTATTGCCGATTTCAGATACTTTTCCAGACCTATTGCGGATACTAAGTAGCAGTCAAAAATGGGTATCCATAATACTAAGTAGCAGTCAAAAATGGGTACGGGATATTAGGCATAGATCGGGTAGATCATGGCGAATTCTTCGGGAAAAAGGGCGTCTTGGTCGGATAAGTGAGATTTCGAATAAGTGTTTACATAATGTTCTTCTGTCCGAAGAAATGATTCATCGAAATAATGAGTCACCATTGATATCGACACATCTGAGATCGCCAAATGTTTGGGAGTTCCTCTATTCAATCCTTTTCTTTCTTGTTCTTGCTGGACATCTCGTTTGTACACATCTTCTCTTTGTTTCCCGGGCCTCTAGTGAGTTACAGACAGAGTTCGAAAAGGTCAAATCTTTGATGATTCCATCATCTATGATTGAGTTGCGAAAACTTCTGGATAGGTATCCTACATCTGAACCAAATTCTTTCTGGTTAAAGAATCTCTTTCTAGTTGCTCTGGAACAATTCCGTTCTAAGAAGAAATATTTGAATATCGATCTCATACCAAATCCCATCAATCGAATCACTTTTTCGAGAAATACAAGACATCTAAGTCATACAAGTAAAGAGATCTATTCATTGATAAGAAAAAGAAAAAGAAAAAACTGGAATGGGGATTGGATTGATGATAAAATAGAATCCTGGGTCGCGAACAGTGATTCGATTGATGATGAAGAAAGAGAATTCTTGGTTCAGTTCTCCGCCTTAACGACAGAACAAAGGATTGATCAAATTCTATTGAGTCTGACTCATAGTGATCATTTATCAAAGAATGACTCTGGTTATCAAATGATTGAACAACCGGGAGCAATTTACTTACGATACTTGGTTGATATTCATAAAAAGGATCTATTGAATTATGAGTTCAATCCATCCTGTTTAGCAGAAAGACGGGTATTCCTTGCTCATTATCAGACAATCACTTATTCACACACTTCGTGTGGGACTACTACTTTGCACTTCCCATCTCATCGAAAACCCTTTTCGCTCCGCTTAGCCTTATCCCCCTCTAGGGGAATTTTAGTGATAGGTTCTATAGGAACTGGACGCTCCTATTTGGTCAAATCCCTAGCTACAAATTCCTATGTTCCTTTGATTACGGTATTTCTGAACGATAACAAGCCAAAATGTGAGGATGAGGATGAGGATGAGGATTATTACGAGATAAAGATTGGTGGTAGTGACGAGATTGATGCTAGTGACGCGATTGATGCTAGTGACGAGATTGATCCTGACCTTGATACGGAGCTGGAAGGGCTAACTATGATGAATGCGCCAACTATGGATATGATGCCGGAGCTAGGCCTCACCCTTCAATTCGAATTAGCAAAAGCAATGTCTCCTTGCATAATATGGATTCCAAACATTCATGATCTGGATGTGAATGAGTCGAATTACTTATCCCTCGGTCTATTAGTGAACTATCTATCTGAAATATGTTCCAATAGAAATATTCTTGTTATTGCTTCGACTCATATTCCCCAAAAATTGGATCCCGCTCTAATAGCCCCGAATAAATTAAATACGTGCATTAAGATACGAAGGCTTCTTATTCCACATCAACGAAAGCACTTTTTCATGCTTTCATATACTAGGGGATTTCACTTGGAAAAGAAAATGTT